CTGGGAGGACGAGGACGAGGAAGAGGAAAAGGAAGAGGAAAAGAAAGAGGAGATTGCACGAAAAAAAGTGCTATTCAAAGAAGAAATTCCTCCCACGCGTTGGGGAGCGGATCTGGATGAAGAAAAAGATCAAAACGCACCCATAGTGGTGGAAGGCATTTTAGCGGCCGATTTTTTTCAGTTTCAATGGACTCGTCCAGTACGATACATAAGCAATCAACACTTTTTTGGGGCTGTAAGAAAGGAAGCTTCACAATATTTTTTTGATACATGCCGAAGTGATGGAAAAAAAAGAATATCTTTTACAGATCCTCCTAGTTTTGCTAGTTTTAAGGAACTGATGAAAGGGATGATATCTTCGTCCACAGTAGAAAAACTCTCCTTTGATAAACTAGACAAAGATTGGCTTTATAAGAACAAACAAAGACAAAACAACTTAAATAACGAGTTTATAAAGAGAATTGAGGCTCTAGACACGGGATTTCTTTTTCTAGATATACTCGACAAAAGGACTCGGGTTTGTATTGAGAAAATGAACGAAACCTGCCTCTGCCTACCAAAAAGGTATGATCCTTTGTTGAATGGGCCCTCTCGTGGAAGAATCAAAAAGTTTAGAAAAGTAATCGAGGATCCCGAAGAAAAGGAGAAAAGCGAAGAAAAGGAGAAAAGCGAAGAAAAGGAGAAAAGCGAAGAAAAGGAGAAAAGCGAAGAAAAGGAGAAAAGCGAAGAAAAGGCACCGAAAAGCAAAGAACAGGAGAAAAGGGAAGAAGAGGCACGTCTACGCGAAGAAGCACGTCTACGCGAAGAAGCACGTCTACGCGAAGAAGCACGTCTAAGCGAAGAAAGGGCACTTCTTCAATTGGGTGAATTTCGTGAAAAAGTCTACAATGTAATTAAATCTCGTAAATCTAGTGGAAGAAAAAAGAATGCAATGCAATCTCGTCGAAGAAAAAAGAATGCAATGCAATCTCGTCGAAGAAAAAAGAATGCAATGCAATCTCGTGAAAAAGTCCAGAATGCAATGCAATCTCGTCGAAGAAAAAAAAATGGAACTACAAAATCTCGTGAAAGAATCGACGATGGAACTACAAAATCTCGTGAAAGAATCGACGATGAACCTACAGAATCTCAACTTAAGCAAATCCTTGCTCTAAATCAAATTCATGAGACCCTTTTGCCAGGTTTCATTTTCGAGTCCCCAAAATTTGAAGAGAGAATGTTCGCGATACTAAAAAGTAAAACACTAAAACTAAGAGCAGAAGGAAAATTATATTATAATCCTTTGGCAAAATTTTTTTCTAAGCCTTGGGAAAAAGGGGGGGGAGGCATTGATTGGAACCAGCGAAAACTAAAAAAGCTAAAGCAACTAAGGACTTATAAAGTGGGAGAAAGTGTGGGACGAGCGCACATCGGTCAACGCGTCCCTCGCTGGTCATATGTATTACTCCGCGAGGTCGCATACGACCTGGGCGAACCCTTTGTGATCAAGCGGGGAGAGAATGAGTGCTTTGATATTATATCAGCACAATACAAATATGAAATTATTTTGAATCAGGATACTCAAAATTTACTTATCCAAAATCTTTCTAAAGATAGTAATAAGATTGATCCGGAGATTGCTAAAGAGATTAATAAGAAGGTTGAGAAGGATTTGATCAAGAGTGGGGGAGACCCTTATAGTATTGACTTTGAGAAAAGCCTTGCTCATGTTCACGTTGGCAGCCTCATCACCAATATCGAGTGGAAAACCGAGACTAAGGACGTGTGGAGGACCTCCTTGAGAGCGGTGCGCAAGCAATTTTGGCATCAGGATGACATCAAAGGTGTTGCGAGCGTCCTAAGGCGTAAAAACGGAGTTATTGTAAGACAGATTGAAATGTTTCCGCATTCCCCTCTTTTTTGGGGCTTCTTAAAAAGTACACTGGCTCGTTCTTTTAGGGTATTGAAACCCCTTGTTTTGAAAATGAAAAATTTGCTGCATAGGTTTAGAATCAAAAAAGGGGACCTTTTCACTCTTAAGGGACCTAAGAAAGAACAGACAAAAACAAAAAGGACGACAAAAAGGAAGACAAAAAGGAAGATAGACGAAAAAAAAAGCAAAGCATTGAAAGAACGGAAAAAATTGAAAAGAATCAAAAAAGAGAAAATCGAACTAGACCCCGACGAAGAGCTGTTCCGGATGGATGGAATAGATGCATGGAATGAGCTTTATTGTGGGCTAGGAGTAAGAGGTATCATATTAATTTTTAACTCCTATTTTAGAAGATATATTGCATTGCCTTTAGCGATAATAGTTAAAAATATTGGTCGTATCTTATTTTTGCAGCAGCCCGAGTGGGCTGAGGATAGAAAGGACTGGGAAAACGAGACTCATCTTTTATGCAACGATGACGGTTTTGCTATAGGCGTCATATCCATCAGCAACTTTCCGGAGGAGTGGTGGGAATACGGTCTTCAGGTCAAAGTTTTATGGCCTTTCGAGTTGAAACCTTGGCACACAGCGGATGATAGACAAAGGATAACCAACGATTATGCTTTTATAAGGTCTGTCTGGGGACTAGCTGACTATCCTTGGGGTGGTGCCCGACCCAACCGTTCCTTTTCCATTTTTTGGGGGCCCATTTTTAACGAACTAGGCAAAAAAAGTCAAAGATTAGCAGCAGCAAAATTGGAAGGGAGCGCCTTTCGACTTATAAGAAGCGTTTTCAACCAAAAAATAAAGCAAAATTTTGTTAGAGTTCTAGGAAACCCAAAAGAAAGCATAAAACGGCTTAAAAAAAGCATAAAACGGCTTAAAGAAAGGGTTCTAGTTCTAAAAAGCACAATTTTGAAAATAATCAAAAAAAATACAAGATTGAAAGGGATAGGAGTAGATGAATCGAGTGAAACTCAAAAAGAAAAAGATTCTATAATCAGCAATGAGATAATTCATGAATCATTTAGTCAAATTCGATCTACAGCTTCTACAAATTCAGAAGAAAAAATACAAAATCTGATTAATAGAACAAGCACAATCAAAAATCAAATAGAAAGAATTACAAAAGAAAAAAAAAAAGTAACTCCAGGACTAAATAATAATGTAGAATCGCCAAAAAATATTTGGAAAATTGTAAAAAGAAGAAATGTTCGATTAATAAGTAAATGGAATTATTTTCAAAAAATTTTCATTGAAAAAATATACCAAATATACCTAGATATCTTTCTATGTATCATTAAGATTCCTAGAATCAATTTAACAAAAAAATTTTTTGAGAAAGACATTTCCAATACTGAAACAAATCAAAAAAGAATTACCTTTAGTTCGACTATAAAAAATATAAATAAGCGGAAGTCACAGATTGTTCCGAAATTTGCTTCCTTGCCAAATTTATCTTCCCTGTCACAAGCATATGTATTTTACAAATTATCACAAACCCTAGTTAGTGATAAGTTAAGATCTGTTCTTCAATATCGCGGAACGTCTTTTTTTCTTAAGACTGCAATAAAGGATTCTTTTGAAAGACAGGGAATATTTCATTCCGAATTAAAGCATAAGAAACTTCGAAATTTTGGAACGAATCCATGGAAAAACTGGTTAAGAGGTCAGTCTCAATACAATTTATCTCAGGTTCATTGGGAGCGAGTAGGCGCACAAACCTGGCGAAATAAAGTCAACCGACGCGATACGCCTCAAAATAACGATTTAAATAAAGGAGATTCATATGAAAAAGACCCATTACTTCATTCCAAAAAACAAGATGATTCTGAAGTATATTCATTAGTAAGAAATCAAAAAACTAAGTTTAAGAAAAACTATAAATATGATCTTTTAGCATATAAATACATTTCTTCTGAAACTAAGAAGGACTCCTCTATTTCTAAATTGCCATTACAAGTAAATAAGAGCCAAGAGATCGACTTATTTGATATACCAGAGGAGATTGTTTTCAAGACTTATTTCAAGGATTGTATACTAGACAAGAAGTTTCTAGACAAGGTTTATCGAGACAATACTTATCTACACAATTATCTAGACAATACTTATGTAGACAAGGATTATCACAAGGATTATCTAGACAAGAGTTTTCTAGACAAGGTTTATTTCAAGGATTCTCTAGACCAGCTTTATCTAGAAAAGGATTATTACAAGGATTATCTAGACGAGGTTTATCTAGACAAGAATTCTCTAGACAATTATCTAGACAAGGTTTATATGTCTCTGAAAAAAATGCGAAAGAAAAAACCTGAAAGAAAATATATGGACTTTGATTGGAAGTTTTTCGAAAAATATCTAGTCAATTTGGAGGCTGGGAAAAAGATCGACCCTAACCATAATACAAATACTAAGATTGAGACTAAGAATTCGAAAATAATTGAGACTAAGAATTCGAAAATAATTGAGAATGAAAATTCGAAAATAATTGAGAATGAAAATTCGAAAATAATTGAGAATGAAAATTCGAAAATAATTGAGAATGAGAATTCTGAAATAATTGAGAATGAGAATTCTGAAATAATTGAGAATGAGAATAGAGGTCTTATTTATGATATCGTTCCAAAAATGCTCTTGGATCCAGAAATCGAAAAGGATCCAGAACTCAAAGAAGATCCAGAACTCAAAGAAAATCCAGAAATCAAAGAAGACAAAAAAAGCTTTTTTAATTGGATGGGAATGAATGAAGAAATCTTAAAGGCACCCAGAGCGAATTCGAATGAGGAAGATTCGAATCAGGAAGATTGGTTCTTCCCAGAATTTCTGCTACGTAAGAGGACATATCAAATGAACCCGTGGCTTAGACCTATGAAGTTACTTCTTTTAAATTTCAAAGGAAAAGAAGAAGAAGAAGAAGAAGAAGAAGAAGAAGAAGAAGTTAGTCAAGGAAAAGCAACTAAAGGAAAAGCAAATGTTAGTCAAGGAAAAGCAAATGTTAGTCAAGGAAAAGCAAATGTTAGTCAAGGAAAAGCAACTAAAGGAAAAGCAACTAAAGGAAAAGCAACTAAAGGAAAAGCAACTAAAGGAA